AATTGTAGGAGTGAAATCACAATATAATTTGAAAAAGCAAGACTAACCAATTATTTTTCTATTTTTTTTTAGGATTATAGGATTAAACAAAAGGATTAGCGAATAAAAGCGCTAATGCTACAACCAGCCCATAAATTGTTAAAGCTTCCATAAAAGCCAGACTAAGCAATAAAGTACCACGTATTTTTCCCTCTGCCTCTGGTTGTCGTGCAATCCCTTCTACAGCTTGCCCTGCAGCAGTGCCTTGACCAACCCCAGGTCCAATAGAAGCAAGCCCTACGGCCAAGCCAGCAGCAATAACGGAAGCAGCAGAAATAATTGGATTCATAATAAGTTCCTCGTAACCAAAATATAAAATAAAGAAATAGTTAATGATATAATCAACCAATAAATTATGACTTAATTATGCAATTACCAAGATTTATTCAGTTAAAGTAATTAAGAAAAATTACTAAATTGAAATAGTAATAGTTATTGAACTATATGAATTACTTCAAAATTTCTTTTTTCGTTTCTACCTACCAAGTTGTTTTGGAACTAGGTATAACCTTTATTCTTATATTAACTTAAGTTTTGAACCATTCTTTGAATTCTTCGTTTTTTATTGAATTTTTTAGTCATTGAATATTCAATTCACAATTAGAGATGAAACGGAAGGGCTTTGTTTTTTTAATCCCTATAGAAATTTACAGTAGTAGTGGGGTAATTTTTAATAGTTGGTTAGTTCATATATAATATCACATATACAGAGGTTTCTTCCATGCTGTAAACCAACTATTTGTGTTTTAGATTCAATTAGATTCGAATCATTTTTTGAAACCTCCAAAACAAAGAAAGAAAGATTTGTCTTATAGTGATTAGATTATATACACCCAGTTGGATCCCCCTCACTCCTACTCTATTTTTTTTTTTATTGCAAATTTTCAAAATGTTTTTCTTTTCTATATATTTAATATTTATTGATGTTTCCTAAATAGGTTATCTTGAGCCACAGTATATGTGCAGCAAACTAAATCAAAAAAAAAACTATTTTTTAGAAAAAAATAGTCAATGATGGCCTTCCATGGATTCACCTATATAAGCCGCAGCTAAAGTAGCAAAAATTAGAGCTTGAATACCGCTTGTAAATAATCCAAGGAACATGACAGGTATAGGAACTACTAAAGGTACCAAAGAAACAAGAACAACAACTACTAATTCATCAGCTAGTATATTTCCAAAAAGTCGAAAACTAAGGGATAAGGGTTTTGTAAAATCTTCTAAGATGTTAATCGGTAAAAGGATTGGAGTTGGTTGGATGTATTTACTAAAATAAGCTAATCCTTTTTTTGAAAGACCCGCATAGAAATATGCAACTGACGTAAGTAAAGCTAATGCAACAGTAGTATTTATATCATTTGTGGGTGCAGCTAACTCCCCGTGAGGTAATTGTATTATTTTCCAAGGCAAAAGAGCCCCGGACCAATTAGAAACAAAAATAAATAGAAACATAGTTCCAATAAATGGAACCCACGGACCATATTCTTCTCCAATCTGAGTTTTGCTCACGTCTCGAATGAATTCGAGAACATATTCAAAGAAATTCTGACCAAAAGTCGGAATGGTTTGCAGATTTCGAATAACTAGAATGGCTGAAACTAGCAAGATAGCAATTACAACCCAAGAAGTAATAAGTACTTGGGCATGCACTTGGAAACTCCCTATTTGCCAATAGAAATGTTGCCCGACTTCCACAGCAGATATATCGTATAATCTTTTTAATGTGTTGATAGAACATAATAAAACATTCATATTGTCCCGCCCTCTAAAAAATAAGAACTTGAAAGGGAATTATTTTAATTCAAACATCTCCTTTTTGATTTTGAATACCAGGATTAATCACATATAATTTTCGTTTCTTCTTTATATCGCTAATAATAAAAATGAAGAGAATTTCTAATCCTTACTTAACCAACAGGATCTTGTATATATATATATTTTATGTATATATATATTATATATATATATTTTATGTATATATATATTATATATATATATATATTTATATTTTTTTATGCAATTTAATTTATTAGTAGTTATAGTAACCGATTTCCTAAATCTAGGAGTCCCTCCAACCAACTCAAATAATTTCTCTTATTATTAATCAAGAATTTCTTATATAGCTAGAACGACCTTCACAAATAGCAAATACTAATTTATTAAGAATTAATCGAATTGAGGCTATAGCATCATCATTAGCTGGAATCGAAATATCGGCGAAGTCCGGGTCACAATTTGTATCGATTAAAGAAATTGTTGGAATTTCCAAAGTTCTACATTCTCGAAGAGCCGTATATTCTTCTTGTTGATCGACGATTATTACAATATCAGGTAACCGTGTCATATATTTAATGCCGCCGAGATATGTTTCCAGATGAGCTAATTGTCTCTTCAATATAGCAGCATCCCTTTTTGGAAAACTGTTGAGTCTCCCCGTCTTTTGTTGTGTTCTCAAGTCCCGGAACTTTTGAAGTCGTGTTTCTGTAGTATACCAATTCGTTAACATACCGCCGAGCCATTTTTTATTAACATAATGACACCGAGCTCTTATTGCAGCCCGCGTTACTGAATCCGCTGCTTTTTTTTTTGTACCAACAATTAAGAATTGTTTTCCCATACTTGCTGCACCAAAAACTAAATCACAAGCTTCTGATAAAAACCGAGCAGTTCTAATAAGATTTGTAATATGAATATCCTTACGCTTTGCAGATATATAAGGTGACATTTTAGGATTCCATTTTCTAGTACCGTGGCCAAAATGAACTCCAGCTTCCATCATCTCTTCCAAAATTATGTTCCAATATCTTTTTGTCATTTAGATTAATCCCCCACTTTTCTTTCATTTCCAATCCAATTTTTTTTTTTTAATTTGGAAATGAAAGAAAGAGACCATGTATACTGAAATAGAAATAAATAAGTGTTCCGAAGGAACCTTTTATTCTACCGAAGATTGGCCATTGATACATGATCAGGCCATTTTTTTCTATTTAATTTAAATAATATGATTATTATCTTTATTACCTTTTGATTTTATTACAAAATCAATTACAAAATAAAATGACGGAGCCCTTAGGGATTATTAAATCCTAGATTGCTCTGATGTATCGCAAAAATTCTTTGAAATGAAGCCAAAAAATAATTCTCTGTGGTGAAACAAAATATCTCTCATTTGATCCTCAAATAAATTATTTTTTTTTGTTTCCAAAGTAATCTTGTTATATTGCCTTGGCCTTGTCTTTGAACGGTGCATTATTCTTTGGAATCCGGTACCAACAGGTATCATTCCCCCTAAAACAACGTTCTCTTTCAGACCTTTCAACCAATCTATACGACCCCGAAGAGCGGCTTTTGCTAAAACTCTAGCAGTTTCTTGAAAACTTGCTTCAGATATGAAACTTTGAGTATTCAGAGATGTTTTTGTTATTCCTAGTAATAGAACTCGGTAGCAAATCGCCTCTTCTAAGGCACGCCCAGCTCGTTCGGCTCGCAATAATCCAATTAGTTCACCGGGCGAAAAAACATTAGACATTCCATCTTCTGAAACCAATACTTTTGATGTTATTTGACGCACAATAATTTCTAGATGTCTATTATGGATGTGAACTCCCTGGGATCGATAAACTTTTTGAATTTTATTAACCAAAGAAATACGACTTTGCGCTATAGTTAGCTCAGCACCAATCAAGAATCCCCAAGGAATGCCAAGAATTCTTGTTATATGACCGTTCCAAGTATCAACTCTCTTTTCTAGGTTCATCGATATTGAATCAATCGAACGAACTTCTAATACCTGTTCTACTTTTGGAAGACCCTGTGTTATATCACCAGATCTCGATTTTTCATATATATATGTAACTAATATATCTCCTTCAGAAAGTATTTCTCCATAATGGCCGTGAACAGTTGCTCCTGGAGTCGCCAAATAAGGGTTAGCCGATCTTATTCCTACAGAATCCATTTGAACTGTTAGAACTTGACCTGATTTTAGGTGTGGTGCATTTTTCGTTTGAACTATACATACATTTTCACAAATAAATTGACCAAGACTTATTATTGTAAACGGTTTTTCACAATAATTATGATGGAGAAAATGCCAATTCAAAAAGAATGGATTGAAAACGGTGTTACTACATATATCCGGTTTAGAAATTCTCTCGTTTTCGTCCATTAAATAATATCTTAATACTTGAAAAGTTTCTTTTAATTTTTCAAGTTGCAAATTTGGATTTATCGAGATCTGATTATGAGTTATTAAACGGTAAAAATCCAAATTTGCAACTTGAAAGGCTATTCCTAAAGGACCTAACGAATTATTAATTGGAATTCTAGGATCTCTTTGAATTTTATTAATTCCTTCTTTTATCCCATTGTAATATTTTCCCTCATTGAATGATCGTGTTTGAAAACAATTAAATGATGACAAAATTATCAAAGAGCGGTATTTCTCATTTCTATTCAACAACATACGAATAGTTCCGTTATTTTGGCTAAGTGATTGTTGAATTTTTTTCTTCGAATCAATGGAAAAAAATGGATTGATGTTGGTCCGATCCGACTCATGATCCAAGAAAAATCCCGAACTGGCCGGATCATTCCTTTTTCTTATATATGAAATATGGGATTTCACTAAGTCAATTCTTAAGAAATATCGAACCAAACCATTTGTACTTACTTCAACAAAAGAAGCATGCGCATTTTCGATAGAAGAAAATTTTTTGTCTGGATCCCAATTTAAGACTAAACAAGTCCGAACTAATTGAATACTTGTATCCGAAATTCCCCGAATTGATTTTCCATTTCCAGAAAGAATATAATTAATAACTTTAAGTTCCAGATTATCTCTTTCCTGAAACATATCTTGGGGAAAAAGTTTTACTAAATTGATACCATTCCCTATTTCATATAAAATGACGGGTCGAACCAAAACAAAATACTTTTTTTTTGTAATTGTGATCCATTGGACATAGATCCAATTTTTCATTTTTTTTGATTCCTTAAAATTGTTTTTTACCGTTCCTGGTGGTATCAAGATGGCACTGTGTCGGGATATTTTATCCATTTCTCCCGGAAAATGGATATCCCCAGAAAATATTTTTAATTCAATCTTTTTTTTTTTCTTCTCCACTCGGACCAACCCCCTTACTCGACTTCTTATATTTAAAGTGATTGGTGTATCTACTTCAACGATACTATTGTTCCGTACCATTATGGAAGAAGATTCTGATAAAATATGCACTTCCTCGGGAATGAAAAAAAATGGATCCACTTTGATTTGGTATTTTGTCTTAAATTCTTTAACTCCTCTATACTCAATTAAAAAATCCTCTTTTTTAAAAATGGAATTTATTCCTATAGTCCTATATTTAGTAATTCCTGAGCTCTGTGTTCTGTATTGAGGATCATCAAAATAAGCGAGAATACTATTTCTACGAAAAATACCATTGATTGGTATTTCAATCGAGATATTGGAAGCTAACATTCGTTTTTTGTCTCGTTCTTGAATCGATTGGAATGAAAATGGAATGATGAATCTATTTCTTCGCCTCTTTGCTAATAAATCCGTAGTATGATGGAAAATAGCAGGGTGTGCAAAATTACAATGATCTATACATATGATTTGATTAAATATGGAATAATCTGAAATCCTTCTTTCTTTTAGATCAGAAGAATTGAAACGAAATAATTTATGTCTTACTTGATCATTCCTTACTAAAAGGTTACAACTATCTTCTTCCCCAGTAGAAAGATAATGCATCTTCATTTGATCTTGATCTTTTCGGAGTGAAAAAGAGACTGAACCGGACCTGTATGATCTTCCTGATAATATCCATAAATGACTTGTTTTTGGTAAGATATGGACATTACTGTATCTAAATTCTGATGCATGGTATACATCAGTACTCCAATGCATTTCTCCTTCTAAGTTAGAATAGACATGTTTTCGAACCTTTTCTTTTAAATTCAAAGTGTATGTTCCTGCGCGAATCTCGGCAATCACTTGTTCTGATTTTACATATTGATTATTTTGAACTAATAGAAAACTTTTTGGTGGAATAATCACATTATGTATAATATCACCACTTTCAATAGTTATATACAAGTCTATATAACATAGAAAAGCAGGATGCCCATGACGTGTACGTGTAGGATGAACCAAATCCTCGTTGAATTTGATTTTTCCATTAGAAGGTGCTCGCACATGTTCTGCAGTACCTCCTGTGAATACTCCGCCAGTATGAAAAGTTCTTAATGTTAGTTGAGTGCCCGGTTCTCCTATTGATTGGCCCGCAATAATACCTACAGCTTCTCCTAATTCCACTAAGTGGCCATGAGTAGGACTTTGGCCATAACACAATCGACAGATCCAAGATGTATTTCTACAGGTAAAGGGGGTTCGGATAGATATTGGTTGTGTTTTAAAGGTTTTAAATCGATTGATAAGTCCAATTCCAATATCTTGATTTCGAACGGCAATGCATCGTGAACCTCTGTATATATCGTCTGCTAATACACGACCAATTAATGTTTGTATCAAAATTCTTTCCGGCATCATTCCATTCTGGGTATTCACCGAAATTCCTCGAATGGTACCGCAATCTGTTCGACGTACAACAATGTGTTGAACCACTTCAACAAGTCTGCGTGTAAGATATCCAGCATCTGAAGTTCGTACAGCAGTATCTACAACTCCTTTCCGGGCTCCATAGCAAGAAATTATATATTCTGTTAAAGAGAGTCCTTCGCGTAAATTGCTTTGAATAGGTAAATCAATCATTTGTCCTTGTGGATCCGACATCAATCCTCTCATACCCACTAATTGGTGTACTTGAGATGCATTTCCTCTAGCTCCTGAAAAAGACATTATATGGACTGGATTAAAGGGGTCGGTCATCCTAAAATTAGGATTCATTTCTTGTCGCAAATATTCACTTGTAGCATACCATATCTCAATAGATTGGCGTAATTTTTCTACTGCATGTACATTCCCATAATGATGATGTTTTTCAAAAATCAAACTTTGTTGTTCAGCATCTTGGACTAGCCATCCTTTAGAAGGTATTGTTAAAAGGTCATCAATTCCTAATGAAATGGATGTAGTCGTAGCTTGACGGAATCCCAGAGTCTTTACTTGATCCAAGATATGCGATGTATATGCCATTCCAAAGTGATCTATTAATCTGCTAATAAGTCGTTTAATGGCAGTTCCACCTATCACTTTATTGTGAAAGACTAGATTGGCCCGTTCTGCCATAGGTACCTCCATATTTCACTCAGTGGGATTCGGTTCGACAATGGGTTTGAGTCAATGATTGGAAAACTTCCTTTTCTTTATCTTTATTTGCATACAAATTAAAAACTATGTATGATTCTGGTTAAATTGTGAACACCTGAATTTACACCGATATCATAAATTTGCTTATCTTAGATACCAACCATCTATATCATTAGATATCATATGAA